ATAAAAAAGGAAGGGATTCCCATTTCTCCAGTAAAGGGTTCAAATCATTTTATCGATATGAGTGTTCTATATCGGATAAAATGCAACTATTCATTTTGAAACCATCTCCATACTAATTAATATAGTGGTAGAAAGAGCACCAATGTTGCGCCCGAACTTCAAACAATTTAGCTTTAACCATGTTTTGCTTAGGGTCCCATATTATTGGTTGATAGAGAATCAAAGTTTATTTACCAATGAATCGCGAAATGCTATGGTTCGTACATATGATTTCTGAATTTATTCAGAAGTAATTCGCGAGATCGTGCACCTTTCTTTCCTAATTATAATTATAAAGAATAAAGTGCAGCTGGTTAGATCCAGCTTATTCTTGAAATAAACAACTCGCACACACTCCCTTTCCAAAAAAAATCAATACACCAAGGACTACACTTAGATTTATTGGATTTGTTGCTAAAATATCGGTATTAAATCCGAAACTCCCGGCGGATGGCCAGCGACCCAAGGAAACGAAAGAATCGGTTACATTTTTCATAGGATCTCCTCTTATAGATAGGACTGACTAAATCGAACAGAGTTCTTTTTGTATTACTTCGCCCTTTTTTTTATTTGATTGATTTTTTTATTAATTTTCTTAATATTTTAAAATTTAATAATTTTTATTTCAATAAGAAAATTGAAATACTTGTTAGAATTGGGTCTCAGGTCGCATATCAATTGCGAAATACCTCATTTGTTGCAACGCTTCCTAAAAAAAGGGGGTTCCATTGGACTGAGAACGGGAAGGAAGAAAGCGAGTGGATCCGCTAATTCCTGATCCTCAAATTAGTCCTTCCCACGGGGTATTATCTCTAAGTTAAAACTATTGTAGGAGTGAAATCGTTATTGTAGGAGTGAAATCTTGATATAATTCGAAAAATCAAGCGGCAAATCCAAGGTAATAAAATAAGAAAGACAAAACAAAAAAACTTTACAAATTTATAGGATTAAACAAAGGGATTTGCAAATAAAAGTGCTAATGCCACGACCAGTCCATAAATTGTTAAAGCTTCCATAAAAGCCAGACTAAGCAATAAAGTACCTCGTATTTTACCCTCTGCCTCTGGTTGTCTTGCGATACCTTCTACAGCTTGGCCCGCAGCAGTACCTTGACCAACTCCAGGTCCAATAGAAGCCAGCCCTACAGCCAATCCAGCAGCAATAACGGAAGCAGCAGAAATCAGTGGATTCATGGTAAGCTCCTCGCATAAAAATAAATAAATGGTTAATGATACAAGCAACCAATGAATTATGACTTATTATTCCATTACTAAGATCCACCCAATCCAGTCGAAATAACTATGAACTACAAATTAAAGTAATGAGATTATTGAATCGTATAAGCAGAACTGCTTCGATCTCGCGTTTTCCTATCCACGGAGTCTTTATCAATCCATAATCAATGCAGAAGGACCTAGTTCTTCCGTTTCATTTATTTGTTCCGAACCATTCATTCTTTCAATTCTGCACTCTTTCTCTTCTATATGCTATGCTTGATTTCATCTGTTTATTCATTCGGCCCAGACGAAACGGAAGAACTTCTATTGTAATTCCTATCTAAATTCACGGTGGGGTAGAAAAGTCAATAAGATATATGGATAGTTCATATATAACTAGTAAATATCTAATATCACATATACATGGCTTTCTTCCATAACGTAAACAAAAAATTCACATCTAATATTCAACCCGATTCTAGAATCATTCTTTGAAACATACAGAAGAGTTGGCTTATAATTAAATAACATATACCCAGTTTGACCCCATCCCTAACCCATTTTTTATGAATCTCGTTTGTAAATTATTGGTTTCCTTTTCTTTATCATTATCCCGATCCCGCATTAATACAAGCATGAATACAAACTGACGAATTCATTAGTCTGACTGACTCCTTCCATATCAATACAATATCCATATTAGAGATCCAATTAATTGCATGCAATTAATTCAAATTTTGATCAATCATTGAATTGACTGAAATCAAATGAAATGGGATGGGAATAGTTTCATAGAACACTTTTTTTATCGCACATCGGAACCGGATAACAATTCTTATCTTATCCAAATTATGATTAGGTATGAATCGTAATCAATATTGTGATTGACTGAACAAATAGAAATAGAATATTGGGGGAGTATGACATAAGTGGCCCCAACGGAAATCTTAGGAAAAAGATCCTTTAGATCTCGTTCATTCCTTTTTGTTGACAATTGAATTCCAAAATATCGTAATCTTTTTTACTAGTACTCTAAATCATATATACCCTTGTATCTATTCTGTTCCAAAATAGCTTATTTGAACCGCCTATACAGCGTTGGGATAAATAAAAAAGCATATTTTGAAAGATAGTCAATGATGACCCTCCATGGATTCCCCTATATAAGCCGCGGCTAAAGTTGCGAAAATAAGAGCTTGAATACCACTTGTAAATAATCCAAGGAACATGACAGGTATAGGAACTACTGAAGGTACTAAAGAAACAAGAACAACAACTACTAATTCATCAGCCAATATATTACCAAAAAGTCGAAAACTAAGCGATAAGGGTTTTGTGAAATCTTCTAGGATGTTAATTGGTAAAAGTATTGGAGTTGGTTGAATATATTTACCGAAATAACCCAATCCTTTTTTTGTAAGACCTGCATAGAAATAGGCTACTGACGTAGGTAAAGCTAAAGCAACAGTAGTATTTATATCATTCGTGGGTGCGGCTAACTCCCCATGAGGTAACTGTATTATTTTCCAAGGTAAAAGAGCACCCGACCAGTTGGAAACAAAAATAAATAAGAACATAGTTCCAATAAAAGGAACCCATGGACCGTATTCTTCTCCAATTTGAGTTTTGCTCAAGTCTCGAATGAATTCAAGGACATATTCGAAGAAATTCTGACCGTCGGTTGGAATGGTTTGTGGATTCCGAACAGCTATAGTAGCAGAACCTAATAAGATAGCAATTACGAACCAAGAAGTAATAAGTACTTGGGCATGGACTTGGAAACCTCCTATTTGCCAATAGAAATGTTGGCCTACTTCTACACCGGATATATCGTATAACCTTTTTAATGTGTTGATGGAACATGGTAGAACATTCATATTGCTTGCCCTCTGACAGAAATAGAACTTAAAAAGGAATTATTTTGATTCAATTATCTCTTTATCGATTCGCCTACTTTAACTGTATATTTCGGATACCAAGTAATTACATAATATCCCCGGGAATTTTTATCTTTTATATTCAGGATGGATATAGTATAGTAACCGATTCCATAAATCGATGGAATTGACGAAGTAATTGACTTATCTTATTATTAATCAACGATTTCTTATATAGCTATAACGACCCTCACAAATTGCAGATACTAATTTGTTAAGAATTAATCGAATTGAAGCTATAGCGTCATCATTGGCTGGAATCGAAATATCTGCAAGATCTGGGTCACAATTTGTATCGATTAAACAAATTGTTGGAATTCCCAAAGTAACACATTCTCGAAGAGCCGTATATTCTTCTTGCTGATCAACGATGATTACAATATCAGGCAACCCCGTCATATAGTTGATGCCACCCAGATATGTTTGCAAGTGAGATAATTGTCTCTTCAACATTGCTGCATCTCGTTTCGTAAGACGGTTAAGTCTTCCCGTCTTTTGTTCCGCTCTCAAGTCCCTGAACTTATGAAGTCTTGTTTCTGTAGTGGACCAATTTGTTGACATACCACCGAGCCATTTTTTATTAACATAATGACATCGAGCCCTTATTGCAGCCGATGCTACTGAATCAGCTGCTTTATTTTTTGTACCAACGATTAAGAATTGTTTTCCCCTACTTGCTGCATCAAAAACTAAATCACAAGCTTCTGATAAAAAACGAGCAGTTCTAGTAAGATTTGTAATATGAATACCTTTACGCTTTGCAGAGATGTAAGGTGCCATTCTAGGATTCCACTTCCTAGTACCATGACCAAAATGAACTCCTGCTTCCATCATTTCTTCCAGATTTATGTTCCAATACCTTCTTGTCATTTCTCCCCACACTTCCTCTTTTTTTTTACGAGGTACCCTGAAAAAATTGTTCCGATGGAACCTTTCTACCGGAGATTGAGCGGTAATACACGGTCCAAGCCATTAATTCCTTTCTATTCATTTTTTTTTAACAAAAGAAGGGACCGGCTAGTTAAATTATAAATTAAAAGGATGATCGCTCTTAGGAATCAGTAAATCCTGTAAATGATTGTTCTGATGTATCGTGGAAATTTTTGGAGATGCAAGAATCCAATAATTTTTTGTGGCGGAACAAAATATCTCTGATGCCCCCCTCGAATAGATTCTTCTTTTCGATTTCCAAAGAAATGTTGCTGTGTTGGCTTAAACGGTGCACTAATCCTTTGAATCCGGTACCAACGGGTATCACACCCCCCAGAACAACATTTTCTTTCAGGCCTTTCAACCAATCGATACGACCTCGTAGAGCGGCTTTTGCTAAAACTCGAGCAGTTTCTTGAAAACTCGCTTCAGATATGAAACTTTGAGTATTCAGAGACGCTCGCGTTATGCCCAATAAGACGGCTCGGTAACAGATCGTTTCTTCCAAAGCGCGCCCCGTTCGTTCCGCTCGCAACAATCCAATGAATTCACCTGGTGAAAAAACATTAGACATTCCATCTTCTGAAACCAACACTCTTGATGTTATTTGACGTACAATAATTTCTATATGCCTATTATGTATCTGCACTCCCTGGGATCTATAAACTTTTTGAATTTTATTAACCAAAGATATACGACTTTGCGCTATGGTTAGCTCAGCGCTAATCAAGAATCCCCAAGGAATCCCAAGAATTCTTGTTATACGTTCGTTCCAACCTTCAACCCGTTTTTCTAAGTTCATTGATATTGAATCAATCGAACGAACTTCTAACACTTGTTCTACTTTTGGAAGACCTTGTGTTATATCACCAGATCTCGATTTTTCATATATAAATGTAACTAAGGTATCTCCTTCGTAAAGGATTTCCCCATAATGGCCATGAACGGTTGCTCCTGGAGTAGCCAAAAAGGGCTTTGCAGATCTTATTACTAAAGAGTCAACATGAACAATTAGAACCTGACCCGATTTTAGATGTGGTCCATACTTAGATATACATACATTTTCACAAAAAAACTGTCCAAGGCTAATTATCGTCGATGTTTCTTCACAATAATCGTGATGGAAAAAATACCAATTCCGATTGAATGGATGAAAAATCATGTTACTGGATGGATTGGGATTATAAATCCTCCCATTTTCATCCATTAAATAATATTTAAGTATTTGGAAAGTCTGTTTTAAATTGTCAAGCAGCGAATGTTTATTTACCAAGATCTGATTATGAGTTATTAAATAGTAAAATGAAAAAAAATTCGTAATTTTAGGGACAATTCCTAAAGGACCCAACGAATTCCTAATTGGAAGTAGTGGATCCCTTTTATTTGATTTTTTTGTCACATTGTTGTTATATTTCAAATCGTTGAGTGGACCTATTCGAGAACAATTAGATGATGACAAAGTTATCAAAGATTCGCATTCCTTATTTCTATTCACCAACGTACGAATAGTTCCTTGATGCCAGGTAAGTGATTGTTTAATCCTTACCTTGGAATAAAAAGGATTGAGATTGGTACGATCTGATCCATTAGCGGGAATTAATCCTGCCGGATCATTCCTTTTTCTGGTATACAAAATGAGGGACTTCACTAAGTCCATTCTTATGAAATCTCGAATCAGATCATTTACCCTTACCTCAACAAAGGATGCATGAACCTCCTCTATGGAAGAACCCTTTTTGTCTTGGTCCCAATTCAATACTAAACAAGTTCGAACTAATTGAATATTTGTATGAGAAATTCCGCGAATTGGTTTACCATTTCCAGAAAGGATATAATTGACAACTCGAAGTTGCACATGATCCCTTTCCTGCAAGGGATCCTGGGGGAAAAGCGTTGCTAAATTTAGCCCGTCCGCCGTTTCATATGTGACTACGGGTCGAACCAAAACAAAATACTTTTTTTTGGTGGGTGTGATCCGTTGGACATAGATCCAATTTTTTGATTCCTTAGAATTTTTTTTTCCCGTTCCTAGTGGTATCAAGATGCCGCTGTGCCAGGATATCTTATCTGTCTCTCCAGGAAAATAGATATCCCCAGAAAATATTTTGAGTTCAATCTTTTTTTTTTTTTTCTCCACTCGGACCAATCCGCCTACTCGGCTTCTTATATTGAAAGTAATTCGTGTATCTACTCCAATGATACTATTGTTCCGTACCATTATAGAAGAAGATCCGGGTAAGATATGCACTTCCTCGGGAATGAAAAAAAATCGATCTATTTTCGTTTGGTATTTTGGCCTAAATTCTTTTGTTCTTCGATACTCAATCAAATCCTCTTTTTTGACGATTGAATCCACCTCTATAGTCCCATATTGAGTAATTCCTGAACTCTTTCTTCTGTATCGGGGATCATCGAAATAAGCAAGAATACTATTTATACGGAAAAGACCATTTATGGGTATTTCAATCGAGATACCCGAACGGGGTATTAGTTCTTTTTCTTGATTAGATTGTAATGGAATGATGAATCTATTTCTTCGCCTCTTTGCCAATAAATCAGAATTATCGTCGAGAATGGGGGGATATATGAAATTACAATGAACATTACATATGATTCGATCAGGTCCTGAATAATCAAGAACCCACTCCCCCTTTTTACCAGAAGGATCCGACCTAAACGATTTGTGTCTCACTTGATCATTAGTCACTGAAGGGTTAGAAATATATTTTCGTTCGGCAGAAAGAGAATGAATATTTATTTGATCTTGATCCTTGTGGAGCGAAAAAGGGACTATACTGGATCTGTACGGAACTCCAGATACTATCCACAAATGACTTGTTTTTGGTAAGAGATGAACATTACCATATGTATATTCGGGTGCATGGTACACAGCGATACTCCAGTGCATTTCTCCCTCTGAGTCAGAATAAATATGTTTTCGAACTCTCTCTTTAAAATTCAAGGTGGATGCTTCGGCGCGAATCTCAGCAATCACTTGTTCTGATTCTACATATTGATCATTTTTAACTAAAATCAAACTTTTTGGTGGAATATTCACATTATGTAGAAGATCTTGACCCTCAATAGTTACATATAGGTCTATATAACATAGAAAAGCAGGATACCCATGACGTGTACGTGTGGGATGAACCAAATCTTCATTGAATTTTATTTTTCCATTATCAGGAGCTCGTACATGTTTTGCAGTACCACCTGTAAATACTCCACCGGTATGAAAAGTTCTTAATGTTAGTTGAGTCCCGGGTTCCCCAATAGATTGACCCGCAATAATACCTACTGCTTCTCCCAATTCGACCAAGTCGCCATGAGTGGGACTACGGCCATAACATAATCGACAGATCCAAGATGTACTCCTG